TATTTTTATTGTCACTAACATTTTCATTTATATTCAAATTTAAAAGAAGTAATTTGCTTGGTATAATCCACGGTTTTTTTTTGTAGACATTATAAAGTAGCACAAATTCTGGGAAGAACCAAAGTTCCAGATTCGATATGTGGCGATTTAGTATTTCTTCATTCATTTCCATCCAATCAAAAAAGTGTTTTTTCTGATTGAGCGGATTTTTTTCTAAATCTTGATAAAGCGTAAGATAAAAAAGATCGTTCTTATGAATTTTATCAATTTTTTGGTAATTCTTACTTCCAATCTTAGTTTTTTTATTACTGTTGGGATCCATTTTGATCCAGGTCTCAATATCAACTTTTTCTCTTAGAAAAAAGTTGAGAATTTTCCAATCAAAATATTTTCTATCTGGATTTTTTTCTATATACATAATATCACCCTTTCCTAGATAATTATTGATAGGAATATCCTCTAGTATATCAAAGAATTTTTGTTTATGTGTGGTGTAATTATAAGAAATTCTTTGGTTGTTATTTACTTGCAATGGTGATCCATAAATAATATATGAGTCCGTCTTCCTTTCATAATTAATAGATTTATATGATAAAAGGTCATATCTATAGTATTTTTTAAAATTCTCTTTTTTATTTGGGTTTGGTAATGAATATACTTCAAAATCGTTTTGTTTTTTGTAATGAAGTAATCGGTCTTTTGAATCCCATTTTTTTAAATCTTTTTTTTGAGTTATACGGTGTTGATTGATTGTATTTCGCCATTTTTGTGGTATTAATCCAGACCATCTAATCTGAGATAAATTGTATTGATAATGACCTCTTAACCAGTTTTTCCATTGATTCGTTCCAGAACTTGGAAATTTCGTATGCCCTAATTCGGAATGAAATATTCCTTGTGTTCCAAAAGAATCCTTTATTGCAGTCTTAAGAAAAAAAGATGTTCCATGATATTCAAGAACAGATCTTAACTTATACAAATTAATAACTCGGGTTTGTGATAATTTGTAAAATACATATGCTTGCGACAAGGAGGATAAGTCAAAAAAAAGATGTGAATTTTTCTTACTATTCCTAATATTATAAAGTGCCTTTTTTATAGTCGAAATAAAGTGAATTGTATTTTGATTTGTTTTATTAATTGTTTCTTGGTTTGTTTCATTATTGTAAATGTATTTATATTTTTGTTTTTGAATAATTTTTTTTGTTGATTCAAGAACAAGTTGTGTATACATTCTGGCAATATTAATGATATATAGAAAGATATCTATGTATGTTTTTTCAATGAAAATTTTTAGAAAAACCTGTAATTTACAGATTAATCGAGTATTTATTCTTTTTAATATTTGCCAAATATCTTTTGGCGATTCTACATTAGAACTTGTTTTATTAGGACTACTATTTATTCCTGGAGTTCCTTTTTTTTTTTCTTTTGTAATACTCTTTATTTTCTTTCTGATTGTGCTTGTTCTATCAGTTAGATTTTTAATTTTTTTTTCTCTCAGTGAATAATTTGTCCAATCTGTAGATCGAATTTTATTAAACGAGTCATGAATTGTCTGATTGCTGATTATAGAACCTTTTTCTTGGTTAGTTTCGCCGGATTCATATACTTCTTTCAATCTAAATAATAGAGTTGTATTTACTTTTGAGAGCTCTTTTTTTATTCTTTTTAGAAACAGAAATAAAACGTTTTTGATAAACCCCCTTTTTGTATCTTTTGAGCCTTGTAGAAAATTTTTGGTTCTTCTTATTAAAACTCTTAGAGCTAGAAAATCCTTAAAAATGGGATCAAAAAAGGAAGCTCTTTTTCGGGGAGAACCAAAAGGAAGGTCAGTTTCCATTCCACCAGCCGTTAAAAAACAAAAATTATCTTTTTTTTGCTCTTTCTTTAGACCTCTATAAGAGGGCCGCAACTTAGGCTTAGATCTGTACCAAGGTTTCAAACAGAAGGGAAATAGTATTTTTATCTGAATACCTTCTGTTAACCAATTTTCGGGAAATTCTTTTTCTGATACTTGAACACCGTTATAGGTACATTTAATATGCTTTTCTCTCTTCCATTCCTGTAAATCCTCAGACCACTCAGGGGGTTGGAATAATAAGATACGCCCAATATTTTTAACTATTATCAATGAAGGTAATATAATATATTTTCTAAGCATCGATTGAATTAGTAATATAAAACTTCTTGTTGTTTGCGAAAATGGAACTAAATCCCATATTTCCGGGATTTCTGCTTTTTCCTTTATTTTGTTCTCCTCTTGTTTCTCTCTTCTTTTTGTCTGTTCTTCTGTATAATCTTTTAATTCTGCCCCTTTACCCATCCAATTTCTAAAAAGAAGTTTCATCTGTTCGGAGATATCAAAAGAAAAAAAGGGGGATTTTTTTCTTCTGTCCAAAAAAAGTGGGGAACGCGCATTTGCTTGAAACAGTTTCCAAATAAGAGTTTTACGCCTTTGAGCACGCATAGAACCTTTGATTATGTCTCGACGAAAATC